TTCTATATATGGAAAGTTAAAAAATCATCATATAATAATCCAGAAATTGAAATAGAAAAGAAAAAGGGGAGGTTTGTGATGATTTTTCAATCTTTTATACTAGGTAATCTAGTATCCTTATGCATCAAGATAATAAATTCGGTCGTTGTGGTCGGACTCTATTATGGATTTCTGACCACATTCTCCATAGGGCCCTCTTATCTCTTCCTTCTCCGAGCTCGCGTTATGGAAGAAGGAACCGAGAAGAAAGTATCAGCAACAACCGGTTTTATTACGGGACAGCTCATGATGTTCATATCGATCTATTATGTGCCTCTGCATCTAGCATTGGGTAGACCTCATACAATAACTGTCCTAGCTCTACCGTATCTTTTGTTTCATTTCTTCTGGAACAATCACAAACACTTTTTTGATTATGGATCTACTAACAGAAATTCAATGCGTAATCTTAGCATTCAATGTGTATTCCTGAATAATCTCATTTTTCAATTATTCAACCATTTCATTTTACCAAGTTCAATGTTAGTCAGATTAGTCAACATTTATATGTTTCGATGCAACAACAAGATGTTATTTGTAACAAGTAGTTTTGTTGGTTGGTTAATTGGTCACATTTTTTTCATGAAATGGGTTGGATTGGTATTAGTCTGGATACAGCAAAAGAATTCTATTAGATCTAATGTACTTATTAGATCTAATAAGTACCTAGTGTCAGAATTGAGAAATTTTATGGCTCGAATCTTTAGTATTCTCTTATTTATTACCTGTGTCTACTATTTAGGCAGAATACCGTCAACCATTCTTACTAAGAAACTGAAAGAAACCTCAGAAAAGAAAGAAAGGGGGGAAAGTGAGGAAGAAACAGATGTAGAAACAACTTCAGAAACGAAGGGGACTAAACAGGAACAAGAGGGAGCCACCGAAGAAGATCCTTCTCCTTCCCTTTTTTCGGAAGAAAAGGAGGATCCGGACAAAATCGATGAAACGGAAGAGATACGAGTAAATGGAAAGGAAAAAACAAAAGATGAATTCCTCTTTAAAGAGACACAATATAAAAATAGACCCGTTTATGAAACTTATTATCTGGATGTGGATCGGAATAAAGAAAATTCGAAGTTAGAAATATTTAAAGAAAAAAAAGATCTCCTCCGCTTTGAAAATCCCCCTTTGCCTATTCTTTTCAATTATAAAGTATGGAATCGGCCATTTCGGTATATAAAAAACAATAGATTTGAAAATGTTATAACCTTAATAAAAAATGAAATGTCACAATATTTTTTTCATACATGTCAAAGTGATGGAAAAGAAAGAATATCTTTTACGTATCCACCCAGTTTGTCAACTTTTTTTGAGATGATAGAAAGAAAGATGCCTTTGTTCACACTAAAGAAACTCTACCCTGATGAATTGTATACTCATTGGAGTTATAATAATAAAGAAAAAAGAAAAAACCTAAACACCAAAATTATAAATAGAGTCAAGACTCTAGATAAAACTCTAGATAGAAATTATCTTATTCTGGATATACTCGAAAAAAAAAATAGATTATGTAAATTAAAATTATATTTATATAATAAAAAAAATACAAAAAAAGAATACTTACCTAAGGTATATGACCCTTTTTTGAATAGCGCGTCCCGTGGACAAATTAAAAAATTTTTGTCTCTTTCAATCGAAGACAAACTTTCCATACAAACTTACATAGAAAGAGGTTGTAAAAATAAAATTAGGGATCTCTTTCTTATTTTTAATAACTTAGAATTTGAACAAAAAAAAAATGGATTTGATAGGATAGAAAACAAATCATTAAAAAAAGAAATCCATTTTTTTTTTTTGTTCAACTTAATTAATGAATTTTCTGAAAAACAAACATCAAGATCAAGTTTAAATTTTCAAAAAAAGTATTTATTTCCTGAATATAAACAAACAAGAATTAATCCGGAAGGGCGAAAAAGAGAAATAAAATTTCTATTGAAAAGAGTTCAAGCTGATCCTAACAATAAAGACATTATAAAACAATTTATTAGGCTAAAAGAAATCATAAAAAAAGTACCTCGATGGTTATACAAATTAATCGACAATTTTAATTTGGAACAAGAGGAGCAAGAAAACAAAGAACTTTTGGAAAAGAATTCGCCGATTCGTTCAAGAAAAAGCAAACGTGTAGTAGTTTTTAATTATGACCTAGAAGATACCAATACTTCTTGTAATCCCCAGGATCCTAATAATAATGATGATGAAACAGGCGACATTTATTTGATACGTTATTCACAACAATCGGATTTTCGGCGAGACATAATAACAGGCTCGATACGTGCCCAAAGGCGTAAAATAGTTATTTGGAAAGCGTTTGAAGCAAATGTACATTCCCCCACTTTTTTGGACCGAATAGACAAAGGCGTTTCTTTTTCTTTTGATATTTCCGAGCCAATTAAAAAAAATTTCCAAAATTGGCTATGGAAAAACACAGAATTAAAAATTATAGATTATACAGAGAAAAGGGCAAAAGAAAGTACTAAAAAAAAAGCTAAGAAAAGAGAAGAACAAAAAAGAAGAGAGAAAACACGTATAGAAGTAGGAAAAGCCTGGGCTAGGTTTGGAGTTGCTCAAGTAATAAGAGGTCTTTTATTAATAACCCAATCAATTCTGAGAAAATATATTATATTACCATCATTGATAATAGTTAAAAATATCGGGCGTATACTATTATTTCAATTTCCCGAATGGTCCGAGGATTTAAAGGATTGGAAGAGAGAAATGCATGTTAAATGCACCTATAACGGCGTTCAATTATCAGAAAAAGAATTTCCTAAAAACTGGTTAAGAGACGGTATTCAGATAAAGATCCTATTTCCTTTTCATCTGAAACCTTGGCACAAATCTAAGTTTAAGCGACGAGAAACTTATAACTATCCACTGAAAAATAAAGAACAAAAAAATGATTTTTTTTTTTTAACAGTTTTTGGAATGGAAACTGAACTTCCTTTTGGTTCTCCACGAAAAAAACTTTCATTTTTTGAACCTATTCTTAAAGAACTCAAAAAAAAACTTATAAAATTGAAAAAGAAATGTTTTAGAGTTCTAATAATTTTAAAAGAAAGAAGAAATTTTTTTATAAATATCTCAAAAGAAAGAAAAAAATGGTTTATTAAAAATAAAAACATTAAATTTATAAAAAAAAAAATAAAAGAATTATCAAAAATGAACCAAATTATATTATTTGGATCGAGACAAATAGAAATATATGAATTGAATGAAAACAAAAAAGAAAAAACTTTGATAAGAAATAATGAGATAATTCATGAATCATCGATTAACATTGAATCCACGAATTGCACAACTCTTTCTTTGACAAAAAAAAAAATACAAGATCTAACTGATAGAAGAAAGACAATCATCAATCAACTACAAACAATTTCAAAAGACAAAAAAAAAAAGTTTATAAGCCTACATATAAATATTAGTTTTAACAAAATGAGTTATGATGATAAAAGATTGGAATCAACAAAAAATATTAGGCATATTTTAATTTTAAAAAGAAAAAAAGTTCAACTAATTCGTAAAGCAAATTATTTTATAAACTTTTTCATTGAAAGGATATATATAAATATCTTTTTATATATCAGTAATATTCCTAGAAAAAATGCACAACTTTTTTTTTCTTTTTTTGGTGATTCAAAAAAAATTCTTAATAAATACAGTTCCTATAATAACTATATTTACAAAAATGAAACAAATCAAGAAAAAATGGATAACACAAAAAAAAAGAAAACTCAGCTTATTTATACTATAAAAGAGTCACTTTCTAATATTAGTAATAAGAACTCACATACTTTTTGTGACTTATCTTATTTGTCACAAGCATATGTCTTTTACAAATTATTACAAAAAACAGTCTTTAACTTTTATAATTTATATAAGTTAAGATTGAGATATGTCTTTCAATATAATGAAAGATCTCTTTTTCTTAAGAATGAAATAAAGGATTATTTTTTTGGAACACAGAAAATATTAAATTCCGATTTAAGACATAAGAACCTACGAAATTCTGGAATACATCAATGTAAAAATTGGATAAAAGGTTATTATCAAGATGATTTATCTCAGTCTACGTTAGTACCACAAAAAAGTAAAAATATAGTAAATCAAAACTTTATAGTTCAAACTAAACATTTAAACAAACGTTATTCATATGAAAAAAACCAATTAATTAACTTCGAAAAAAAAAATGTTAAAAAACAACATAGATACAATCTTTTATCATATAATTTTATTAAGTATAAGGATAAGAAAGATTCTTATATTTTTGGATTCCCCTTACAAGTAAATCATAACCAATATATTTTTTATAATTCCAACGAACATAAACGAAAATTTTTTAATACGCCGATGGGTATTCCGATCAATAATTATCTAGTAGAAAATAATATTATAGATATAAAGACAAATCCGGATAGAAAATATTTTGATTGGATATTTCTCAATTTTCGTCTTAGGAAGAAAATCGATATTGGGGCTTGGAGCAATATGGATACTGACACCGACAAGAATAAATATACTAAGATTAGGGCTAATAATTATAATTATAAAATAATTGATAAAATCGACAAGAAAAGTCTTTTTTATCCTACGATTCATCAAAATCAAGAAATCAACCCATCCAATAAAACAAAACTTTTTGATTGGATGAGAATGAATGAAGAAATAATAAGTTGTCCCATATCAAATTTCGAGCTTTGGTTTTTCCCAGAATTTTTAATACTGTATAATTCGTATAAAATTAATTCATGGGACAGACCAATCAAATTTCTTTTTAATGTAAACGAAAATGCCAGTGAAAATAAAAACACCACCGTAAAAAAAAAAAGATTTATATCAATTTTTTCAAATGAAAAAAAATCTCTTGAATTAAAAAAAGAAAATCAAAGAGAAAAAAAATGCGCAGTCCAAACAGATTTTGAATCAACTCTTTTAAAGCACGAAAAAGATATTGAAGAAAATTCTGCGGTATCAAAGATGAAAAAAAAGAAAAAACAATACAAGAAGAACATAAACATAGACGCAGAGTTTGATTTCTTACTAAAAAGATATTTGCTTTTTCAATTGAGATGGGATGATCTTTTAAATCAAAAAACAATGAATAACATTAAAGTATATTGTCTCCTGCTTAGACTGATAAACCCAAAAGAAGTTACTATAGCATCTATTCAAAGGGGCGAGCTGAATCTGGATATTTTAATGATTCAGAAAAATTTAACTCTTACAGAATTGCTTAAAAAGGGAATATTACTTATCGAACCCATTCGTCTGTCTATAAAAAAGGAAGGACAATTTTTTATGTATCAAACTATAGGTATTTCTGTGGTTCATAAGAGTAAGTGCACAATTAATCAAAGGCACCGAGAAAAAGCTCATGTTAATAAGAAAAATTCTGATGAATTCATTCCAAAACATCAAAAGATGGCTGAAAATAGAGACAAAAATCATTATGATTTGTTTGTTCCTGAAAGTATTTTATCCCCTAGACGTCGTAGAGAATTGAGAATTCTAATTTGTTTCTATTTTATGAATAGAAATGGTATGTCCCTAAATGTGACATTTTGTAATGAAAATACGGTAAAGAGTCCAGTTTTGAATAAAAGAAAAAGAGATAAAAATACACTAATTAAATTAAAGTTCTTTCTTTGGCCTAATTATCGATTAGAAGATTTCGCTTGTATCAATCGCTATTGGTTTGATACCAATAATGGTAGTCGTTTCAGTATGGTAAGGACACATATGTATCCGCAATTTAAAAATGAATTGACCGTGTACTGAAAAAAAGTTAAATACAGATGGATTTACTTTATTTCCCGTGCTGGATTGCGTATATGAAGACAAAAAGAAGCACGCATACGTTTTTTTACATTCCATTCTGATACATGATACTAATTCAATGACATATCAATATCTATAAATGATGAAAAAATATTCGTCATTTATTTTATTTTTAAATTTTAGGGGTAGAATTTTTTATCTTTTGTGAGTGTAGACAACCATCTTTTTGTCTACCTATTCGAATACAATTTTTAAATTGCTAATTTTTAACAAAATTAAGATTGTTTTATTCTATTGTGTATACCAAAAAAAAATGTGTATACCAAAAAAAAATGAGTAGCACTATTATTATTATTGATCAATAAAAATATATAGTAATAAGGGCCAGTGGGGGGAGAGGGGGAAAAGATTTAATTTCATGGTAAAAAAGTCATTCATCTCGATTATTTCGTACGAAGAAAAAGAAGAAAAGAGGGGGTCTGTTGCATTTCAAATACTAAGGCTCACTAATAGGATACGAACACTTTCGTCACATTTGGAATTGCACAGAAAAGACTATTTATCTAAGAGAGGCCTCCGTAAAATTTTGGGAAAACGCCAACGGATGCTGTCTTATTTGTCAAAGAAAAATAGAATACGTTATAAACAATTAATTAATCAGTTAAATATTCGGTACTCAAAAACGCGTTAATTTGATTTGAAGAGTCGTTTTGAATTATTTGATTTATTAGATCTTGAATTTTAATGAACTTATTTTAACTTTCAGTAATTCATGAAAGAATGAACGGAGGAAAAACCTATGAATATACCAGCTGCAAGAAATGACCTCATGATAGTAAATATGGGCCCCCACCACCCATCAATGCATGGTGTTCTTCGACTCATTGTTACTCTCGACGGTGAAGATGTTATTGATTGTGAACCAATATTAGGATATTTACATCGAGGAATGGAAAAAATTGCGGAAAACAGAACAATTATACAATATCTGCCTTATGTAACACGTTGGGATTATTTAGCTACCATGTTCACAGAAGCAATAACCGTAAACGGGCCAGAGTTGTTGGGAAATATCCAAGTACCTAAAAGAGCCAGCTATATCCGAACAATTATGTTGGAGTTGAGTCGTATAGCTTCGCATCTCTTATGGCTCGGTCCTTTTATGGCAGATCTCGGGGCGCAGACTCCTTTCTTCTATATTTTCAGAGAAAGAGAATTAGTATATGATCTATTTGAAGCCGCCACTGGTATGAGAATGATGCATAATTTTTTTCGTATTGGAGGAGTAGCGGCCGATTTACCTTATGGCTGGATCGATAAATGTTTAGATTTTTGCGATTATTTTTTAACAGGAGTTACTGAATATCAAAAACTTATTACACGAAATCCTATTTTTTTAGAACGAGTTGAAGGGGTAGGCATTATTGGGAGAGAGGAAGTAAAAAATTGGGGTTTATCAGGACCAATGCTACGAGCTTCTGGAATACAATGGGATCTCCGTAAAGTTGATCATTATGAGTGTTACGACGAATTTGATTGGGAAATACAGTGGCAAAAAGAAGGAGATTCATTAGCTCGTTATCTAGTTCGAATTGGAGAAATGACAGAATCCATAAAAATAATTCAACAGGCTCTAGAAGGAATTCCGGGGGGGCCGTATGAGAATTTAGAAAACCGATACTTTGATAGAGAAAGGAATCCAGAATGGAATGATTTTGACTATCGATTTATTAGTAAAAAACCTTCTCCTACATTTGAATTGCCGAAACAAGAACTCTATGTGAGAGTTGAAGCCCCAAAGGGAGAATTGGGAATTTTTCTAATAGGGGATCAGAGCGTTTTTCCTTGGAGGTGTAAAATTCGCCCGCCAGGTTTTATCAATTTGCAAATTCTTCCTCAGTTAGTTAAAAGAATGAAATTGGCTGATATTATGACAATACTCGGTAGCATAGATATCATTATGGGAGAAGTTGATCGTTGAAATGATAATTGATAGAACAGCAGTACAAGATATCAATTCTTTTTCTAGATTGGAATTGTTAAAAGAGGCTTATGGAATTATATGGATACTTATTCCTATTTTTACTCCTGTATTGGGAATCACAATGGGTGTACTAGTAATTGTATGGTTAGAAAGAGAAATATCCGCAGGGCTACAACAACGTATTGGCCCTGAATACGCCGGACCTTTAGGAGTTCTTCAAGCTTTAGCCGATGGGGCAAAACTTCTTTTCAAAGAAAATCTCTTTCCATCTAGAGGAGATACTCGTTTATTCAGTATCGGACCATCCATAGCGGTCATATCCATTTTAGTAAGCTATTCAGTAGTTCCTTTTGGTTCTCGCCTTGTTTTATCGGATCTCAATATCGGTCTTTTTTTATGGATTTCCGTTTCAAGTATTTCTCCCATTGGCCTTCTTATGTCAGGATACGGGTCAAATAATAAATATTCTTTTTTAGGTGGTCTACGAGCTGCTGCTCAATCGATTAGTTATGAAATACCATTAACTTTATGTGTGTTATCAATATCTCTACGTGCGACTCGTTAAGACATAAATTTTTCTCTATTTCTTCCTTTATGGCGGAATGAATTGAGTAAATATCTTCATTTTTTATTCAGTATTCGGCTGGATGAACTAAATCAGAAAGTTATATGAGTGAAAGAAAACAGCTTATATATAAAAATTGGCAGTAAAAAACTTGAGTCTCATTTTCTATGTATAAGAGTTAGAGAGTTGAACGGATAAACATAAGCGGAAGAAAGTGTTTGCCCCAAGATTAGGTAATTAGTCATCCTGACTTGAAGCGGGTTAAAAAGATACACCATAGTGAGTTTTCACTATCGTTTGTATGTATTATCGTACATGGATTACCTTTGATGATTGAACAAAAACGAGTGGATGAGTAGAAACACCAAGATACACAAAGGATTTGTAATGGAGATTATGTAAAAGAATATTTCTGCATAATGTACTTAAAGAATATTAATTGGGGCTTTAAGTTGGTAGAAATGATCAGGCAGTACTCCCCACGATTCCGATCCAGAGTATGCTCCTATCCGTCGATTAAATAAATGACTATCGGAAACGAAAAAATCCTTTGTTTTGATTTTGTAAACCCACTTTTCGCAGAAACAGAAAGAAGAATAGAAACGAAAAAAAAAAATAGAAAGAAATGCAATTATAGTATAAAAAAGAATAAAAAATATATTTTATTTTTTATTCTTTCCTTTCTATATTCATATTTATATAGATAGCATTCGTATCATAATTCATGAATTAATGTATACTTCTTTTCGTAAGTGAAAAGTAAGGGTTATTGATATCTTTATAAGGAGTATTTGATTGAAGAATTAAGTTATTACTCAACAAGGAAAACTTAAAATGATTACTGAAATTTTTAAATCAAAGGATGAGATAAATTCAGAAGCACTTTAATTTTTTTAATTTATATTAAAAAATTTATATTATTAATAATATAAATTATTATTAAAGCAGAACATACAGAATTCAATTGGTCTAATTCGGGATCGTACAAAAAATTTTAATATTATACATCTTATAAACATATCAAGATAAAAAATAATACGACCCAACCTTTAGATTTATTTAAGGTCCTCAAGGAGCCGTATGCGGTGAAAATCTCATGTACGGTTCTGGAATAGCGATGGAAACAGTGATGGTATCACCGACTATAATTATCTAATAGTTCAAGTACAGTTGATATAGTTGAGACACAATCAAAATACGGTTTTGGGGGGTGGAATTTGTGGCGTCAACCTATAGGGTTTATTATTTTTCTAATTTCTTCGCTAGCAGAATGTGAAAGATTACCTTTTGATTTACCAGAAGCAGAAGAAGAATTAGTAGCAGGTTATCAAACCGAATACTCAGGTATCAAATTTGGTTTATTTTACGTTGCTTCCTATTTAAACCTATTAGTTTCTTCATTATTTGTAACAGTTCTTTATTTGGGCGGTTGGAATTTCTCTATTCCGTACATATTTGTTTCTGAGTTTTTTGAAATAAATAAAGCATACGGTGTTTTTGAACCGACAATTGATATGTTTATTACATTAGCTAAAACCTATTTGTTCTTGTTCATTCCTATCACAACAAGATGGACTTTACCTAGGATAAGAATGGACCAGCTATTGAATCTTGGATGGAAATTTCTTTTACCTATATCTCTCGGTAATCTATTATTAACAACTTCTTCTCAACTATTTTCACTGTAAAAGAATATCATATGATATTCTATATTTCCTACTTGGATCAAATAAGAGAAAGAAACAAAGATAAAATTATATATATATTCACGATATGTTCCCTATGATAACTGGGTTCATGAACTATGGTCAACAAACAGTACGGGCTGCAAGGTACATTGGTCAAAGTTTCATGATTACCTTATCCCACGTAAATCGTTTACCCATAACTATTCAATATCCTTATGAAAAGGTAATCACCGCGGAGCGGTTCCGTGGTCGAATCCATTTTGAATTTGATAAATGTATTGCTTGTGAAGTATGTGTTCGTGTATGTCCTATAGATCTACCCGTCGTTGATTGGAAATTGGAAACTGATATTCGCAAGAAACGATTACTTAATTACAGTATTGATTTCGGAATCTGTATATTTTGTGGTAACTGTGTTGAGTATTGTCCAACAAATTGTTTATCAATGACTGAAGAATATGAACTTTCTACTTATGATCGTCACGAATTGAATTATAATCAAATTGCCCTGGGTCGTTTACCAATGGCAGTAATTGATGATTATACAATTCGAACAATTTTGAATTCGACTCAAATAAAAAATAAGTAAATCCTTGATTAAATAAAATTTCTAGGGTTTATTTTTGATTTAAAGAAATTAGTTTTTCCTTTTTGTTTGGTCTCAATAATCAAGAACTACAAATATCAACAGGTGATTGGTTGGTAAGAATTACGTCTTAATTTGTATTGAAATTTCATTAATTAATATCTCTGATATTATTTCGAAATGGATAGTTTCGTATTCGAGCAACTCTTACTCTATTCAGAAAAAACATGAAATTTGTACAATAAATGTACCCACATTAATTCACACCTCTTAGGATTTAATGCAAGTAGAAATTTCTTATGAATCATCAATTATTTTTTCTGGTCTGGTTCTCAATAAGGTCATGAAAAAGATTTCGATTTATCTATCTCTTATCTTACATATAATGGATTTGCATGGACCCATACATGATTTTCTTTTAGTCTTTCTGGGATTAGGTCTTATCTTAGGAGGTATAGGAGTAGTATTACTTACCAACCCAATTTATTGTGCCTTTTCGTTGGGATTAGTTCTTGTTTCTATATCTCTATTCTATATTCTATCAAATTCCTATTTTGTAGCTGCTGCCCAACTCCTTATTTACGTGGGAGCTATAAATGTTTTAATCATATTTGCTGTGATGTTTATGAATAGTTCAGAATATTACAAAGATTTTAATCTTTGGACCCTTGGGAATGGGGTTACTTTGCTGGTTTGTACAAGTATTTTTGGTTTCCTAATATCTATTATTACAGATACATCATGGTATGGCATTATTTGGACTACAAGATCAAACCAGATTATAGAGCACGATTTGATAAGTAATAGTCAACAAATTGGAATTCATTTATCAACAGATTTTTTTCTTCCATTTGAATTCATTTCGATAATTCTTTTAGCCGCTTTGATAGGTGCAATTTCCGTGGCGCGCCAATAATAAATCTTTCAAATTATCAACAAATTAAACTTTATTTTGTCTTATCACATTTCTGTCCCTTCAATTATAATTTAAAATTGTTTATGTCTAAAATATAAATTATTTTATTAGACCTATTCCCAATATATTTCTTTGTTCCATACTTTTTTTATATACTAGTCAATTGAATGCGTTGTCTTATTGTTCATATTATATTTAAATGAATCGAAATTAATAAGGAGTTGGTTAATGATGCTCGAACATGTACTTGTTTTGAGTGCCTACTTATTTTCTATCGGCATATATGGATTGATCACCAGCCGAAATATGGTTAGAGCTCTTATGTGTCTTGAACTTATACTGAATGCGGTTAATATAAATTTAGTAACATTTTCTGATTTTTTTGATAGTCGCCAATTAAAAGGAAATATTTTCTCCATTTTTGTTATAGGCATTGCAGCAGCTGAAGCAGCTATTGGACCAGCTATTGTTTCGTCAATTTATCGTAATAGAAAATCAACTCATATCAATCAATCGAATTTGTTGAATAAGTAATATGAATTATTAAGTAGTATTAACCAAACTATAAAAATTAGAATATTCATAAATTCTAATTAGTATGTATTATACATAATGTAACATAATGTATGGTCATGTTTGCGAAAATATAAGAAATCAAAGTATCTTGGTGCTTTCCCACGAGTCGATCCCATCCCTAAGTAGATTGATTAGAAAAATTCTGGTAAATCTAAATCGTTGATTCATCTGGTATCTAAATATATGATTCATTTACTAGATCGAAAATGTTTTATTAAAAAAAATAATCGATAGATCCAATGTCACATTCCGTAAAGATTTATGATACGTGTATAGGGTGTACTCAATGTGTCCGAGCTTGCCCCACAGATGTATTAGAAATGATACCTTGGGATGGGTGTAAAGCTAAGCAAATTGCTTCTGCTCCAAGAACAGAGGACTGTGTGGGTTGTAAAAGATGTGAATCCGCCTGTCCAACGGATTTTTTGAGTGTTCGAGTTTATTTGTGGCATGAAACAACTCGAAGTATGGGTCTAGCTTATTGATACGTTCCAAAAAATCCGACTTGAATACGACTACATTTTATTTTTTTACCTTTACCGACAAAAGCGCGTGCTCAAAAAAATATATTTTTTTTGAGCACGCACTTTTCTGGTCCAAGTGTATCTTGTTTTTACCACGAATTTTTTTCCTTGGTTAACGATAGTTGTAGTTTTTCCAATATTTGCGGGTTCCTTAATTTTTTTATTTCCTCATAGAGGAAATAAGGTAATTAGGTGGTATACCATATGTATATGTATTATAGAACTCCTTCTAACAACCTATGCATTCGGGTATCATTTCCAATTCGACGAGCCATTAATCCAATTGACAGAGAATTATAAATGGATCGATTTTTTTGATTTTTCCTGGCGATTGGGAATAGATGGAATTTCTATAGGACCCGTTTTACTGACGGGGTTTATAACAACTTTAGCTACTTTAGCGGCTCGGCCGGTTACTCGAGAGTCCCGATTATTCCATTTCCTTATGTTAGCAATGTATAGCGGTCAAATAGGACCTTTTTCCTCTCAAGACATTTTACTTTTTTTCATCATGTGGGAATTAGAATTAATTCCAGTTTATCTACTTATATCCATGTGGGGAGGAAAGAAACGTTTGTATTCAGCTACAAAATTTATTTTGTACACTGCAGGAAGTTCCACCTTTTTATTAATGGCAATTCTAGGTATTTGTTTAGCTGGTTCTAATGAACCAACATTAAATTTTGAAACATCAGCTAATCAATCGTATCCTGTAGCACTCGAAATTCTATTATATATTGGATTTTTTATTGCTTTTGCTGTTAAATCGCCGATTATACCCTTACATACTTGGTTACCAGACACTCATGGAGAGGCACATTACAGTACTTGTATGCTTCTAGCCGGAATCTTATTAAAAATGGGAGCGTATGGATTGGTTCGGATCAATATGGAATTATTACCCCGCGCCCATTCTATATTTTCTCCTTGGTTGATGATGGTCGGCACAATTCAAATAATCTATGCAGCTTCAACATCTCCCGGTCAACGTAATTTAAAAAAAAGAATAGCTTATTCCTCCGTATCTCATATGGGTTTCATAATTATAGGACTTAGTTCTATAAGCGAGACAGGACTAAACGGATCCATTTTACAAATAATCTCTCATGGATTTATTGGAGCTGCACTTTTTTTCTTGGCAGGAACGAGTTATGATCGAATACGTCTCGTTTATCTCGATGAAATGGGCGGAATGGCTATCACACTTCCAAAAATATTTACGACTTTCAGTATGTTATCAATGGCCTCTCTTGCAGTACCGGGCATGAGCGGTTTTGTTGCAGAATTGATAGTATTTTTTGGAATACTTACTAGCCAAAAATTTCTTTTAATGCCAAAAATACTAATTACGTTTGTAATGGCAATTGGAATAATATTAACTCCTATTTATTCATTATCTATGTTACGCCAGATGTTCTATGGATACAAGCTTTTTAATGCCCCAAACTCTTATTTTGTTGATTCTGGGCCGCGAGAATTGTTTGTTTCGATCTCTATTCTTTTACCCATAATATCCATTGGTATTTATCCAGATTTCGTTTTCTCACTATCAGTTGACAAAGTCGAAGCTCTTCTCTCTAATTATTTTTATCCATAGTTTTCGTGAGTAAACCAAAAAATCAAACAAAAATCCTATGATTTTTAAAATTGTTTGTTCGACAATGAAAAAAAAGTCCTTTTTTTCTCTTAAATTTGAGAAAAATAAAGTAATAATTATATTATTACTAGGTATGTAATCAAGCGAGAACCTTTTTGAATCAACTAATGGAAATGAATAAAATCAAAACTAAAGGGTTCTCGCTTGATTACACGAAGTTTTCTTATATACACTTATACTGTTCTATGTTTATTTTGTATTTTTCAAGTATTTTCCTTTCTTAAATTCAATTAGATGTTAATGGAAATGAACCATAACTATGCAACCCTATTCCTAATAAATTAACCCCAAAATAGCATATCCAAATTAAAAGAAAGCCTGTCGAGGCCACAATTGCAGAATTTACACTTTCAAAATTTTTATTTGTTCGAGTATGTAAATAAATTGCAAATATGGTCCAAGTAATAAATGCCCAAGTCTCCTTTGGATCCCAATTCCAATATGATCCCCATGCTTCATTAGCCCATACTGCTCCCGAAAGAATACCTATCGTTAAAAAGATAAAGCCTAAACTAATAATACGATAACTCCAAAGATCCAATTGTTGAATCAATTGAAACCTGTAATAATTCCTAGAAGAAAGAAAAGAAGTGTTTATTAAACAATTATTTTTTTCTATTATGTATTGAATCTCGCCCGGCGCAAATGGATCCTTTACTAAATTTTTTATTTTAGTAAAAATCCTTATGAAATTTTGAAATGTAATGACTAGAAGAATTAGTGATAATAATGATCCGCATAAGAGAGCTGCATAGCCCAATATCATCATACTTACGTGCATCATTAACCAATGGGATTGGAGAGCGGGTACTAATATTTCGGATCGATTCATTTCAGTTAAAAGACCCGAAGTAGCAAAACCTTGGGTAAAAATAGCACTTGGCGCGGTTATTGCGTTTAAATTTAAATATTTTTTTTTTTTTTTTAAATACGGAACCATATGAATACTGGAGAAACTCCATGAAAGAAAGATTAATGATTCATATAAATTACTTAATGGTAAATGTTGTAAATAAATACAACGAGTAACTAATAATCCTGTTATACAGGAAAAAGTGACCATCATCCCCTTTTCTGACGAATTATATAATCCTACGATTTCATTTACTAATAAGGTTAGTAAATGAATTGTAATTACAATTGAAACGACTGAAAAGGATATATGTGTTAATATATGCTGTAAAGTTGAAAAAATCATAAAAATAAAAAAAAAAAAGGGGGGAATTGAATTCAGTATAGGACTTACTCTTTTAGAATTTAGAAGAGGCCATGCCGCCACTCGGACTCGAACCGAGATGCTATAGCACTGCTTCCTAAGAGCAGCGTGTCTACCGATTTCACCATAGCGGCTTGTTCGAAATCATAATAACCTTTTTTTATTCAATTGTCGAGAGTGAAGTAATCAATTCAATATAAATTTATTTATTTTTGATTGATCTTCCAGTTGAAACATAGGATCTAAACTTGGCATATTCGTCCTATAATCACTTAAAAATAAAAAAAGTAAAAGGATTTTTTTTATTAATTGGGTTAAACTAAAAGTTAGGGTATATCTATTGATAATAACTTAAAGAAAGAATGATTTATAAAACACATTTTGAATTTAATTAATTAGTTTGAACAACCTATTAGTGACTACAAATTTTCTATATGCTCTTCTCTAATTAGTTTAATAAAAATATTCAATATATATTTAATACACTAAGTACTAGAGTTATGCTATAAAATATAGACAATAAAATCTAATTTTTTTTATTATCGAATCGATGGGGATTTTTATTTTCCCCATCATAAAAACGATAAAGCATACTCAAAAGAAAGTTAAAATCTTGTTCTTGCATTTATTCTTTATTTCAAAAAAAAAAAATTAAAAAAATAAAGGGTATAGCATTTTTATTTAAATTTAAAAAATTTAATTAAGAAATTTAAGTATACACATATACACAAGAATTTTTTTTATTATAAAAGCGAAACAAATGAAATTTACGATTGCTATTGATCGGTTCAAAACATTATAGAATATAAATTTTTCTTTTTATTTATATTTAGATATTTTTTATTTTCATTTTATATATTTATATTAACCTATTTAAATATATAAATATTAACTTAATAAAATATTATTTTATTATAATTTAAAAATTTTTTCTAACTTGTAATATAAAATAAAACTTATAAATAAATTAGAAACAAATTAGACTTACTGTTTTTCGAATCAAAACAACTCAGATTATTCCAATCTTTGATTATTTATTTGTTGCATAAAAAAAACTTTTTGAATTCCTTGTAGAAAGAGATTTACCTAACGAAAAGGCTTTCAATGCTGCCCAATATCCTTTCTTTTTCCAAATATTTTTACGAATACGTTTTTTTGAGATAGAAGTACGTTTTTTCGGAACTGCCATTAAAAAATTATAATAAGTTTTTAGTTTCTATAGTTGGATGTCAAAGACATCTATTATCTAGTGTTCAAAACCAATTGTTCTTTATTATCCAGCTATTTATTCATTTTATAGATTGTACTCCCTTCATAAAAATATGAATTATAGAAAAAAAGCGTAAATATAGTACTAGGAATAAAATATATATTTTATTTTTATTAGTTTATTTATATTTTTTATTATAAATAATAAAAAAACTATTTTTTATATTCCAGACAATATCGAATAATTAATATTTATTTTATTGTTTCTCTTATATCCTCATTCAAATCCATATCTATAAAATTCGCTATGTAATAAAAATCTAATTTATTAAATTTGATCTGATAATAAAAAAAAATACAAAAAAGGACTATGTACCCTTCTTTAAATTTTAATATCCCCGTATAGTTTATTTTTGTATTGTAGCGCTACATGCATTTATACAGATAATAAAATGGTGCTAAAATACATACTAAAAAATACCGAAAGTTTTAATAAACCAACCCCTATACCTTTACCTTATTAATTAAAAATTTTATATTTTTTCTATTAATTTTTAATTTAATTGGCCAGGCTCACAAAAAAAGAGTACATATAATTTTAAAAGTGCCGATATAAAATAAATCGTTTTATAAAAGCTATTTTTTTTTTTTTATTATTAATTCCTCCTTTTAATTTGAGGTAAAGTCAAGTCTTGTATGTCATAGTTTGATGATCATAGTCTTTACTAAAAAAATAAAAGACAATCAACTCAGTTCCAAAAATAAATCGGTTAATGATTATGAATACCCCAAACTAAAATAAATAACTTTTCTGGGAAAAATTAAAAATTATAGTTTTTTAGGATTCAGATCAAATACTTCTTTTCGTGTAATTATTTATCCTTTCTCTATAGATATATAAATTGTTGTAATACTTAATAATACGTAATAATAATTAAGATGAAAATGTAAATTTTCATTTTTTTAATCAAATTTTACAACAAAGTACTATGTTTATTTTTTTATTTTTCAATAGTAATTTTTTCATATCATTTGAATAATCTCTTGATTTGATGAAATTTTTAAAATAGTTAAAAAGGATTCAAAATAATTAAGGCTAGAAAATTCTATATTTTGTATATTTTAATTTTTTATTTTATTAACCGATCCTTTATCATTTAAAAAAAAAAAAAATAAGAGCAGGTAAATCAGAAACAATTAATTAAGATAAAAATAAAAAGATTTTTATGGAATATACATATCAATATTCATGGATTTTACCTTTTATTCCCCTTCCAGTTCCTATATTAATAGGAGTAGGACTTCTACTTTTTCCAACGGCAACAAAAGATCTTCGCCGTATGTGGGTTTTTCCTAGTGTTTTATTCTTAAGTATAGTTATGAGTTTTTCAACCTATCTATTTATTGAACAAAAAAATAACCCTTCTGTCTATCTATCTATATGGTCTTGGACTATCAATAATGACTTTTCTTTAGAATTTGGTTTTTTGGTTGACCCGCTTACTTCTATTATGTTAATATTAATCACTACGGTTGGAATTATGGTTCTTATTTATAGTGACAATTATATGTCTCATGATCAGGGATATTTGAGATTTTTTGCTTATATGAGTTTTTTCAATACTTCAATGTTAGGATTAGTTACTAGTTCTAATCTGATACAAATTTATTTTTTTTGGGAATTGGTTGGAATGTGTTCTTATCTATTAATCGGTTTTTGGTTCAACCGGCCTACTGCAGCGAATGCTTGTCAAAAAGCGTTTGTAACTAATCGCGTCGGAGATTTTGGTTTATTATTAGGAATTTTGGGTTTTTATTGGATAACGGGCAGTTTAGAATTTTGGGATTTGTTTGAAATATTCAATAACTTGGTTTATAATAATGAAGTTAATTTTTTATTTGCTACTTTGTGTGCCTTTCTATTATTTGCTGGTGCAATTGCTAAATCTGCTCAATTTCCCCTTCATGTATGGTTACCCGATGCTATGGAAGGGCCTACCCCTATTTCAGCTCTTATACATGCCGCTACTATGGTAGCGGCCGGAATTTTTCTTGTCGCCCGGCTTCTCCCACTTTTAATAGTTTTACCCTACATAATGAATCTAATAGCTTTGATAGGTGTAATAACCTTACTTTTAGGGGCCACTTTAGCTCTTGCTCAAAAAGATATTAAGAGAGGTTTAGCTTATTCTACAATGTCTCAATTGGGTTATATGATATTGGCTTTAGGTATGGGTTCTTATCGAGCTGCTTTGTTTCATTTGATTACTCATGCTTATTCCAAAGCATTGTTGTTTTTAGGATCTGGATCTATTATTCATTCAATGGAAACTATTGTTGGCTATTCTCCAGATAAAAACCAGAATCTGGTTCTTATGGGAGGTTTAAGAAAACATGTACCGATTACAAAAACAGCTTTTTTAGTGGGTACACTTTCTCTTTGTGGTATTCCACCTCTTGGATGTTTTTGGTCCAAAGATGAAATTCTTAATGATAGTTGGTTGTATTCACCAATTTTTGCAATAATTGCTTTTTCCACCGCGGGATTAACTGCATTTTATATGTTTCGGATCTATTTACTTACTTTTGAGGGACATTTAAATGTTTATTTTCAAACTTACAGTGGCAAAAAAAAAAGCTCGGTCTATTCAATATCTTTATGGGGTAGAGAGGGGCAAGGGGTGATTAAAAAGAATTTTTGCTTATTACCTTTATTAACAAGGAATAATGATGAAAGGATTCCTTTTTTTTTCAAAAAAAAATATGGCATTAATAGTAATGTAAGAAATATGACGGTGCCTTTCTTTACTATTCCTTATTTCGAGACTAAGAACTTTTTTTCGTATCCCCATGAGCCGGGCAATACGATGTTATTGCCTATGCTTATATTAGGTCTATTTACTTTATTCATTGGAGTTATAGGAATTCCTTTCTTCAATCAAGAAGGACTGCGGGTGGATATATTATCCAAAGTGTTAACTCTGTCTATAAACCTTTTACATCAAAATAAAGAAAAATGGATGGATATGGATTGGGATTGGTATGAATTTATAACAAATGGAACTTTTTCAGTCAGTATAGCTTCTTTCGGAATCCTGAAAGCATCCTTTTTATATAAGCCTCTTTATTCATCTTTACAAAATTTTAATTTCTTTAATTCATTTATTAAAAGTATTCCTAATAAACTGAAATTTATTAGAGATAAAATAATATCTGTTATATATGCTTGGTCATATAATCGTGGTTATATAGATTTTTTTTA